CAAAGGTTTAGTCCTGACCTTATTATTAGCTACTGCTCAACTTACACATGCAAGCATCAACGCCCCAGTGAAAACACCCCAAATAGCCCAACTAAGGGACATGGAGCCGGCATCAGGCACATTAACACTATAGCCCACGACGCCTAGCCTGTGGCCACACCCCCACGGGATACAGCAGTGATTAACATTAAACCATAAGCGAAAGCTTGATTTAGTTAGAGCGTAGAGGGGCGGCCAATCTCCGTGCCAGCAGCCGCGGTTACACAGCTACAGCCCCAAGTTAATAAAAGCGGCGTAAATTGTGGCTAAGATTGAATCTACTAAGTTAAGGCGAAAAGCTTGTCAAGCCGTGAAAAGCTAAAAACTTGCCAAGAACACCAGTATTAACATAACCTTAACCAACAAGACACACCCGAACCCACGAAAGCTGGGGTACAAACTAGGATTAGATACCCTACTATGCCCAGCCCTCAACAAAGGTGTACTAACTACACACTACACTCGCCAGGGGATTACGAGCAATTTGCTTAAAACTCAAAGGACTTGACGGTATTTCGAACCCACCTAGAGGAGCCTGTCCTATAATCGACAATACACGATCCACCCAACCACCTTTTGCCCTAAACAGCCTGTATACCGCCGTCGCAAGCTTAGCCCATGAGGGACAAGAACCTAGCACAATAACTCACTTCTGAGCTAGTACGTCAGGTCAAGGTGCAGCCAATAAGTTGGTAGAGATGGGCTACATTTTCTACATCATAGAAATTAGTCACGGAGAGGCCTGTGAAACCAGGACTGTCAAAGACGGATTTAGCAGTAAATTAGGAGAAGAGTGCCTAATTGAAGATGGCCCCGGAATATGTACACACCGCCCGTCACCCTCCTCGAATTTAGCCCAATTTTTGCTACATAACGCGCATAGAATTCAATGAGATGAGGAAAGTCGTAACAAGGTAAGCGTACCGGAAGGTGTGCTTGGAACATCAAAATGTAGCTTAAACCAAAGCATTCTGCTTACACCTGAAACATGTTTACTTAAATAAACCATTTTGATCAACCCACTCTAGCCCTCAAAATCAGCCCCAATAAAGTTAACTACACTAAACCAAAACATTTTTATGCCCAAGTATCGGTGAGAGAAAAGACGGCAGGCGCGATAGAGACAGTACCGCAAGGGAAAGATGAAATAAAAGTTTAACACAAAAGTACAACACAGCAAAGATTAACCCTTTTACCTTTTGCATTATGGTTTAGCCAAACATAGTCGTGGCAAGGAGCACTAAAGTCACTTACACCCGAATCTGGGCGAGCTACTAGCCAGCAGAAGTAATACAGCACCAACCCATCTCTGTAGCAAAAGAGCGGGAAGACTGCCTAGTAGAAGTGAAAAGCCTAACGAGCCCAGTGATAGCTGGTTGCTTGGGAATAGAATATAAGTTCTACTGAAAACCTTCTGGTTCACCACAATAAAGGACAAAGAAAGCTTTCAAGCTATTTAATGGGGGTACAGCCCCATTAACACAGGACTCAACCTTTACCTAAGGGTAAAACTAATTCGCACTTTAAATGTAGGCTTTAAAGCAGCCAGCACAACGAAAGCGTCAAAGCTCGCACCAAAAAAATACCTACAACAAAATTAAACCCTACAGCACAACCAAGCCTTTCTAAAACATTAGAAGTGATTATGCTAAAATTAGTAATAAGAAATTTGATCTTCTCCTGAGCGCCAGCCTACACTACTCATGACATACTATTGGTAATTAACACCCTCCCCATCTACCACAAACATAAGGGCCACACACTGTTAACCCAACACAGGAGCGCAACAGGAAAGGCTAAACCCTGCAAAAGGAACTCGGCAAGCAAAGATTCCGACTGTTTACCAAAAACACAGCCCCCAGCCAGCCAAGTATTGGGGGTGATGCCTGCCCAATGACTTTAAGTTAAATGGCCGCGGTATCTACAACCGTGCGAAGGTAGCGTAATCATTTGTTCTTTAAATAAGGACCAGTATGAAAGGCTAAACGAGAATCTATCTGTCTCTTGCAGGAGGCCAGTGAAATTGATCTCCCTGTGCAAAAGCAGGGATGTCAACATTAGACGAGAAGACCCTGTGAAACTTTAAACCACTAAATCACAAAAATTGTAAAATATCACCCCAAGCGGGCTGACTACAATTAGCACATTGATTTAGCGTTTTCGGTTGGGGCGACCCCAAAATAAAAAAAACTTTCCAGGAAAACAGTAACATGACAACTACTGACCAAGACCAACACCACAAAGTGCTTAAATGTAATCAGATCCGGCACACGCCGATTCATGAACTAAGCTACTCCAGGGATAACAGCGCAATCCCCTTCAAGAGCCCATATCGACAGGGGGGTTTACGACCTCGATGTTGGATCAGGACATCCTAATGGTGTAACCGCTATTAACGGTTCGTTTGTTCAACGATTAAAGTCCTACGTGATCTGAGTTCAGACCGGAGCAATCCAGGTCGGTTTCTATCTATGAATGCGAACCTTTCTAGTACGAAAGGACCGAAAGAGCAAGGCCCATGCCACTAAAGTAAGCCTTACCTAAAGCTTAATGAAAACAACTAAATTAACAACCAGGACAATCACACCCCGCCTCAATACAAGAGCAAGCTGGGTTGCAGAGCCTGGCTTAATGCAAAAGACCTAAGCCCTTTATCCAGAGATTCAAATTCTCTACCCAGCAATAAGTTTTTTAACAACCACGCCCATTCTTATCTACATCATCTCAGTCCTAATCGCAGTCGCATTCCTGACAGGACTAGAACGAAAAATCATTGGCTATATACCACTGCGCAAAGGCCCTAACATTGTCGGCCCTCTTGGGCTGCTACAGCCATTCGCCGACGGCCTCAAGCTTATTATCAAAGAGCTAACACTGCCCCTACTCGCCACCCCTGCTTTATTTGTTTTTTCCCCCGCAGTCGCCCTCATTTTATCCCTAATTATGTGGGCCCCCCTGCCCGTACCATTTTCTATCGCCAATCTAAACCTTGGCATGCTATTTTTATTAGCCATATCCAGCTTAGCAGTCTACTCACTACTGTGATCCGGATGAGCATCAAACTCTAAATACGCCCTAATAGGCGCCTTACGAGCGGTAGCCCAAACCATCTCCTACGAAGTCACATTAGCCATCATTGTTCTATCTATCGTCTTACTTAGCGGTGGATTTTCACTGCACGCACTAGCTGTAACCCAAGAGCCTATCTACTTGGCACTAACCACATGACCACTACTGATAATATGATACACCTCAACATTAGCAGAAACAAACCGCGCCCCATTTGACCTCACAGAAGGTGAATCAGAACTAGTATCTGGCTTCAACGTTGAGTACAGCGCAGGGCTGTTCACACTATTTTTTCTAGCTGAATACGCTAACATCCTACTAATAAACATTTTAACCACCATCCTCTTCCTAAACACAACAACAAACCTGCCAACACAAACACTATTCACCACCACCCTAATAAGTAAATCGATTCTACTGACCATCGGATTCCTATGAATCCGAGCATCATACCCACGATTCCGGTATGATCAATTAATACACCTGCTGTGAAAAAACTTCTTGCCAGCCACCCTGGCAATCTGCCTATGACACTCGTCGTTCCCTGTGTCAACATTCGGTCTTCCAGTAGCAAGGATTCGTGCCTGAACGCCAAAGGGCTACTTTGATGAGGTAGAAAGTGGAGGTTTAAATCCTCCCGAATCCTAGAGGAGCAGGGGTTGAACCTGCACAAAAGAATCCAAAATTCTTCCTACTTCCATTGTAGTATCCCCTAACAGAAGAGTAAGCTAACTGAAGCTATTGGGTCCATACCCCAACAATGAGGGGCAATCCTTCCTCTCCTAACTCATGCCCATCTTCCAACCCGTCATCTTAACCACACTAACTATTACAACACTCATTTTCCTGTCCTCCACCCATCTGGTGCTTATGTGGGTGGCACTAGAACTTAGCACATTAGTAGTTCTGCCATTAATTGCCAATAAGTCGCACCCACGATCCATTGAAGCCTCCACAAAATACTTCCTCACACAAGCCACCGCTTCTGCCCTAATCATCTTCTCATGGACCTTAAACTATATCACAACCGGGGGCGGCCAAATTACAGAGGTAACAAACCAAACACTTACAACCATTACAGCCCTAGCCCTGTTTATCAAAATTGGATTAGTGCCATTCCACTTCTGAGTGCCCGAAACCATTCAAGGAATAACCCCAACCGCCTCCATCTTCCTACTTACCTGACAAAAACTAGGCCCACTAATTATATTATACCTAATGAGCCCACTAATTAATTTCGAAGTCCTCTCTGCAGTATCTATCCTATCCGCCACAGTTGCCGGCTGGCTTGGACTTAATCAAACCCAAATCCGAAAACTAGTGGCATTCTCTTCAATCGCCCAAATAGCCTGGACCCTAGTGATTATTAAATACGCACCATCACTTACAATCCTAGCCTTCTACCTGTATTCAATCACAATCTCCACCACGCTTCTCACACTAGAAAAACTATCAACAACATCCATTAACAACCTCCTACTTTCGTTCCAAAAAGCCCCAATTACTTCCTTACTACTAATGGTCTCTTTATTATCCCTATCAGGACTACCCCCACTAGCCGGCTTCCTACCAAAATGACTAACAATCAACCAGCTCGTAGCAGAGGGGGCAATTTGAGTCGCATTCACAATACTCATGGCCTCTCTTCTAAGCCTTTTCTTTTACCTCCGGCTATGATACAATTCCGCATCCACCCTTCCCCCAAACACTACTAATACCCAACGACTATGACGCAAACCAGTTCAACAAACCAACCTCACAATCAACTCCCTAGCTATAGCCGCCCTCACCCTAATCCTAGCAGCCACCATAATAAAAGCCACTACAAAACAAGAGACCCATTAAAAGAAATTAGGTTCAATCTTCAAGCCAAGGGCCTTCAAAGCCCTAGATAGGAGTTAACAATCTCCTATTTCTTGAGTAAGGTTTATAGGGATTTATCCTATATCTTCTGAATGCAAATCATAAACTTTTATTAAGCTAAAACCTCACTAGGCAAATGGGCCTCGATCCCATAAATTATTAGTTAACAGCTAATTACTCTAACCGGCTAGTTTTTACCTAAATCTTAAGCCCAGGTACAATTTAAAGTACATCTACGAGTTTGCAGTTCGTCGTGAATTTCACTACAGAGCCTGGTAAAAAGAGGATTTGAACCTCTGTAAATAGGTTTACAGCCCACTGCCATCACACTCGGCCATTTTACCAGTGAATATTAATCGTTGACTTTTTTCCACTAACCACAAAGATATCGGCACCTTGTATTTTATTTTCGGCGCCTGAGCCGGAATAGTAGGCACAGCCATAAGCCTATTAATCCGAACGGAGCTCAGCCAGCCAGGCCCCTTCATAGGAGATGACCAAATTTACAATGTTATTGTTACAGCACATGCCTTTATCATAATTTTCTTTATAGTTATACCAATTATGATCGGAGGATTTGGAAATTGACTACTCCCATTAATAATTGGAGCACCCGACATAGCATTCCCTCGCATAAACAACATAAGCTTCTGATTGCTACCCCCATCATTTACCCTACTTCTCTTTTCCGCCTTTATTGAAACCGGGGCTGGCACCGGATGAACAGTCTACCCACCGCTAGCTGGAAACCTAGCCCACGCCGGACCATCAGTAGACCTCACTATTTTCTCCCTTCACCTTGCTGGGGTGTCATCCATCCTTGGAGCAATTAACTTTATCACCACGGCTATCAACATAAAACCACCAGCAATGTCACAACAACAAACGCCCCTCTTTGTGTGATCTGTTCTAGTTACAGCTGTCCTCCTACTGCTCTCACTACCCGTCCTAGCTGCAGGAATTACTATACTACTAACTGACCGAAACTTGAACACCACTTTCTTTGACCCCGCAGGAGGAGGAGACCCAATCCTATACCAACACCTCTTCTGATTTTTCGGCCACCCAGAGGTATATATCCTTATCCTACCAGGGTTTGGAATAATCTCCCACGTAATTACCTTCTACTCAAGCAAAAAAGAACCATTTGGCTATATAGGAATAGTCTGAGCCATAATGTCAATCGGCTTCCTTGGCTTCATTGTCTGAGCCCACCATATGTTTACAGTAGGAATAGATGTTGACACTCGAGCATATTTCACATCCGCCACAATAATTATCGCCATCCCCACTGGTGTAAAAGTATTCAGTTGATTAGCCACTATTTACGGAGGAGTAGTAAAATGACAAGCCCCCATACTCTGAGCACTCGGCTTCATTTTCTTATTCACAGTCGGAGGACTTACAGGAATTGTACTAGCTAACTCGTCACTAGACATTATTCTCCACGATACCTACTACGTAGTAGCCCACTTCCACTATGTGCTATCTATAGGAGCAGTATTCGCCATCATAAGCGGATTCACCCACTGATTCCCATTATTTACAGGATTCACCCTACACAGCACATGAACAAAAATTCAATTCATAATTATGTTTACAGGCGTAAACCTAACCTTCTTCCCACAGCACTTCCTAGGCCTATCAGGAATACCACGACGATATTCAGACTACCCGGATGCATATGCCTTCTGAAATATAATTTCCTCGATCGGGTCATTAATCTCCATAGTGTCAGTTATCCTACTCACATTTATTGTATGAGAAGCATTTTCATCAAAACGAAAAGTTCAAGTACCTGAAATAGCAAGCACAAATGTAGAATGACTAAATAATTGTCCACCATCATACCACACCTACGAAGAACCGGTCTTTGTTCAAGTACAGCCAAAACTAACGTAAGCACAACCACACCCTAATGCCAAGGACAGGGGGAATTGAACCCCCACCATTTGGTTTCAAGCCAACCGCAATACGACATGCTCTGTCCTTCAAGAAGAGTTAGTATACACATATTACCCGCCCTTGTCAAGGGCGAAATATAGGATCAGAACCCTTTACTCTTCTATGGCAAATCCAATACACCTAGGACTCCAAGATGCAATATCCCCATTAATAGAAGAACTCCTCTATTTTCATGACCACACACTAATAATTATTTTTCTAATCAGCATGTTTGTACTTTATACAATCTCAGTTCTACTGCTAACAAACCTATACCACACAAATGCAACAGACGTACAAGAAATAGAAATAATCTGAACCATTCTGCCAGCCCTAATCCTGATTACCATCGCCCTTCCATCTCTACGCACGCTATACCTCATAGACGAAACCACCAACCCCTGCCTAACCATTAAAGTCATCGGACATCAGTGATACTGAACATATGAATATACAGACTTTTCACAGCTAGAGTTCGACTCTTATATACTACCAACACAAGACCTACCCCAAGGTCATTTCCGCCTCTTAGAAGTAGACCACCGCATGATTGTCCCAACAAACTCAAGCACCCGAACATTAATCACAGCTGAAGACGTCCTACACTCATGAGCGGTACCCTCCTTAGGAATCAAAATAGACGCAGTGCCAGGACGACTAAATCAAACCTCACTAACATCCCCCAACCCTGGAGTTTTCTATGGCCAATGCTCTGAAATCTGCGGGGCAAACCATAGTTTCATGCCTATTGTCGTAGAAGCTGTACCAATACAGCACTTCCAAAGCTGATTAAAAACAAACTCATAATCACTAAGAAGCTAAACCGGCCAAAGCCCTAGCCTTTTAAGCTAGCATTGGGGACCACGCCAACCCCCTTAGTGACATGCCACAATTAAACCCAGAACCCTGATTAATGATCTCATCCATTACATGGCTAGTATTCGTTATTACTTTACAGCCAAAAATTGCCTCTATAAAATTCATAAATAACCCAAGCAATCCAAACCAAAAAACCACTAAAACATGACCCTGGCCACAAATCTAAATCTATTTGACCAATTCTTAGTGCCTAAACTATTTGGCATATCACTATTAATCCCAGCCATACTGCTAACAACGCTGCTAATTTATAACCCGCAAGACCGCTGGCTATCAAACCCTTTAACAACCCTACAAGCCTGACTAATTGCAAAAACCACCAAACAAATCATATCCCCAGTAAACAAACCAGGACATAAGTGATCATTAATACTGATCTCACTACTAACAATGCTTATTCTAAACAACCTTTTAGGCCTTCTCCCATATACATTTACACCAACAACTCAACTGTCTATAAACATAGCCCTGGCCCTACCACTATGACTGGCGACAGTACTAATTGGCCTACGAAACAAACCGGCTTCTTCACTAGCCCACCTCCTGCCAGAAGGGACCCCAACACCCCTTATCCCAATCTTAATCTTAATCGAGACGATCAGCCTGCTCATCCGACCAATCGCACTCGCCGTGCGGCTTACAGCCAACCTCACCGCAGGCCATCTTCTGATACACCTAATCTCTACTGCGGCACTCAACCTAGTGACAACTTCCACACTACTTGCCGGACTTACCCTATCCATCCTAGCCCTGTTAATACTCCTAGAAATTGCAGTAGCAATGATCCAGGCATATGTATTTACTCTACTACTCTCACTATACCTGCAAGAAAACGTATAATGACCCACCAAATACACCTATTTCACATAGTCAACCCAAGCCCGTGACCAATTTTAGGGGCTATGGCTGCCATAATACTAACAGCCGGATTAGTCCTATGATTCCACTGTAATATAAACCTAGTTTTACTCATAGGACTAATCTCAACCTTACTGATTATATTTCAATGATGACGAGACGTCGTCCGAGAAAGCACCTATTTAGGCCACCATACCCCGCCAGTCCAAAAAGGCCTACGATACGGTATAATCCTCTTTATCACCTCAGAAGTCTTCTTCTTCCTCGGGTTCTTTTGAGCGTTCTATCACTCAAGCTTGGCTCCAACCCCAGAACTGGGAGGACAATGACCGCCAACCGGAATTACCACACTAGACCCATTCGAAGTTCCACTCCTCAACACAGCAGTTCTACTAGCCTCTGGGGTTACAGTGACATGAGCCCACCACAGCCTAATGGAAGCCAACCGAGCACCCGCCATCCACGCCTTAACTCTCACAATTATTCTAGGGCTATACTTCACTGCTCTTCAAGCAATAGAATATTACGAAGCCCCATTCACCATCGCAGACAGCAGCTATGGCTCAACCTTCTTTGTTGCCACAGGCTTTCACGGCCTACATGTCATTATTGGCTCAACATTCCTAATGACCTGCCTATATCGACAAATCATACACCACTTCACCTCAAATCACCATTTCGGCTTCGAAGCCGCCGCTTGATATTGACATTTCGTAGATGTAGTCTGACTGTTCCTATACATCTCAATCTATTGATGAGGCTCCTGCTCTTCTAGTATTGACAATACAAATGACTTCCAATCATTAAACCCTGGTATCAGCCTCAGGGAAGAGCAATAAACCTTCTCACTGCATTCATATTAGCCACAGCCACTGCAGTAGCCGTAATTACCCTAAACCTACTGATATCGGAAATGGCCCCAGACCCCGAAAAACTCTCACCATACGAGTGCGGATTCGACCCCCTAGGGTCCGCCCGCCTGCCACTATCTATCCGCTTTTTCATGGTCGCTATCTTATTCCTACTATTTGACCTAGAAATCGCCATCCTACTACCACTAGCATGGGCCCTTCAACTCACAAACCTGATCAAAAGTGTCACATGGGCCATCATTGTCTTCTTACTCATATTTGCAGGTCTAACATACGAATGATTACAGGGCGGACTAGAATGGGCAGAATAGCCCTTAACCAAAGGAGCTAGTCCAAGCCAAGACTTCTAGCTTCGGCCTAGAAAATCATGACCAACTTCATGGCTCCCTATTGACCTCCCCCACTAATCTACTGTTCACCATTTCTTTCATCATCTTCACCATTGGGTTCACCTTCCGTCACACTCATCTCCTCTCAGCCCTATTATGCCTGGAAGGCATGATGTTGTCGGTATTTCTATTAATGGCAACATGATCTATAAACTCAAACATCTCATCGTTCATCCTGCCTTTAACAGTCCTAACACTATCAGCCTGTGAAGCCGGCATTGGCCTCGCCCTACTGATCGCCTCAGCCCGAACACATAATACAGCCAACCTCAAAAACCTAAACCTACTCCAATGTTAAAAATCATTGTACCAACAATAATACTAATCCCATCAACCTGCCTAACAACCACAAAAAACACCTGACTATCACCTACAGCCTACTCAGCAGTTATTATTATCCTAGGCATACTTGTCTTAAACCCCGGGGATATTCTGATAAATACTAGCGGTTTATTACTAGGAAGCGACCAAATCTCAACACCCCTACTTATATTATCCTGCTGACTACTACCATTAATATTTATAGCCAGCCAAAGTTCCATGTCACACGACCCAACTCAACAAAAACGACTATTTATTACAGCCCTAGCCCTCCTGCAATTAGCCCTAATATTAGTATTCATGGCCTTAGACCTAATATTATTTTACACCGCCTTTGAAGCAACCCTCATTCCCACCCTAATAGTAATCGCCCGATGGGGCTCCCAAACAGAACGGCTCGGAGCCGGACTATACTTCCTCCTATACACCATCACTAGCTCCATACCGCTCCTAATTGCACTTCTATGGGTATATAACATAAAAGGAACTACATCCATCACACTCTTACAACTATTACCCCAAATAACCCTAATATTCTGAACAAGCACATTACTATGAGTCTCCCTTATATTAGCCTTCCTAGTAAAAATCCCAATTTACGGCCTTCACCTCTGGCTACCAAAAGCCCACGTAGAAGCCCCCATTGCCGGATCCATGGTCCTTGCAGCGATCCTGTTAAAACTTGGGGGCTATGGCCTGCTACGAATTACAAATACACTAACTGAACAAGCCACATTCTCCTACATCCTACCCCTAACAGTAGCACTATGAGGTGCACTCATAACTGGCATAATCTGCTTACGACAAACAGACTTAAAATCCCTAATTGCCTACTCCTCAGTAAGCCACATAGGATTAATAACAAGCTCAATCCTTACTCGCAATCAACTAGCCCCCTCAGGCTCAATAATTATAATAGTAGCTCACGGCCTTACATCCTCAATACTATTCTGCTTGGCAAATATTACTTACGAACGAACACACTCACGAACCCTGCTACTAACGCAAGGAGTACAACTCACCACCCCAATCATGACATCCTGGTGGCTTCTGGCCTGCTTAACAAACATAGCACTCCCCCCAACAATTAACTTTATTGGAGAGCTCACCCTTATAGTATCACTATTTGACTGAGCGGACATTACTATTTTTCTAACAGGACTAAGCGCATTCATCACCTCGATTTACACCCTACACACATTCTCCTCCACCCAACAAGGAACCCTACCAAACCACATTATTACGATAAGCCCAACCCAAACGCGAGAACATCTACTAATAGCACTACACTCTGCACCATCAGTTGCTTTAATTATTGTCCCCCAACTGATGTATTACCAATAAACCACAACAGCTGACGAAAGCACACCAACCATGAGAGTGCCTACAAGAACTGCTAATTCTGTCCCCCGGATTTAATCACCCGGCTCTCATATTACACAACACTGACCCGTAGATATAGTTTAAACAAAACGTTAGAATGTGGACCTAAAAACAGGAACTCACTTACTCCTTATCTACCAGCACACAGCTCACCACAAATACTACAAAGCTTTTAATGGATAACAGTGTTCCATCGGCTTTAGGAGCCGAGCATCTTGGTGCAACTCCAAGTGAAAGCAACCATAACACAGCCCTCAGCCTTAATTATTATACTTTTCCTGCTACCCCTAGCAATCTTAACACTCCCAATACTAGCCCCAAGCTCAAAATTGACCTCGCCACTTAGCACCAAAGTATTGATAGCAAAACTAGCCTTCCTTACTAGCCTAATCCCACTGGCCTATCTCATCTACAATGACCTAACCATTACTACATACGAAACCCGATGATCAGAAATTAGCACAACCACAATTCGCATTAGCTTCACGCTAGACATTTACTCCACCTTCTTCTTACCAATCCTCCTTTTTGTCGTATGGTCCATCATAGAATTTACAGTACAATACATGGAGTCAGACATAAAAATTAACACTTTCTTTAACCAACTCACCACCTTCACCCTAATAATAATAATTCTTGTGACCGCTGAAAACCTCTTCCAATTTTTCATCGGCTGAGAAGGAGTTGGCATCATGTCCTTTATGCTAATTAACTGGTGATCATTCCGATCAAGCTCGAACAAAGCGGCCATGCAAGCCGTAATCTATAACCGCTTAGCAGACATTGGCCTAGTTATCACCCTGGCATGAATAGTCATCAACAACCTGTCCCTAAGTATTAAAAGCATACAAATCACACCAGACATAGCCCTCATCCCCGCACTCGGGCTGCTTCTAGCAGCGGCCGGAAAGTCTGCTCAATTCGGATTCCACCCATGACTCCCCGCAGCAATAGAGGGTCCAACCCCCGTCTCGGCCTTACTGCACTCAAGCACTATAGTAGTAGCCGGAGTATTCCTACTCATCCGAACCTCAGACCTCCTATACAGCAGCGAAACAGCAACTACAGCCTGCCTACTACTGGGGGCCTTTACATCCATACTAGCCGCCTCCTGCGCACTAACCCAAAATGACCTAAAAAAAATTATTGCCTACTCAACTACTAGCCAGCTAGGCCTAATAATGACCTCCATCGGGTTAAAACAACCTGAGCTCGCATTCATACACATCTCAACACACGCATTCTTTAAAGCAATGCTATTCCTATGCGCAGGGACAATTATCCACAGCCTAGACAACGAACAAGACATCCGAAAGATGGGGGGACTCAAAAAAGCGCTTCCTACTACATCCTCCTGCTTAATTATTGGCTCCCTTGCCCTCTCAGGAATACCATTCATGGCTGGCTTTTACTCAAAAGACGCCATCATCGAGTCAATCAACACCTCCAACGTAAACTCCCTATCACTAGCCATGACCCTAGTGGCAACCACCTTCACCACACTTTACAGCCTGCGTATGATCTACTATGTGGCCCTAAGCACCCCACGAATCCTACCACTATCCGCCATCTCCGAAACCCATCAGACAACCAACCCAATTCTACGGCTGGCCATTGGAAGCATCGCAGCCGGACTCATAATTTCAACCACTATTTTACCGCCAAATATTCCACAACTGACCATACCAACATCAACCAAGCTAACCGCACTAAGTATCCTAGTCCTAGGATTACTAGTCGGCTCAATCCTAATCACAGTAGCAGACCAACTTCCCAGCTCCACCAAGGGCACCCAAAACCCCCTTATCTCTAAGATCATCCACTCTTACTTCATTCTGCACCACACCCTATCATCCATAGTCTTACAAATTAGCCAAAAATTATCAACCCACCTAATAGACCAAACACACTATGAAGCCTTAGGCCCTAAAACAATAACCTATCTACAAATACTAATAGCCAAACTATTAACTAGCCTCCATAAAGCCCGAATTAACCCGTACTTAAAAATCATTATCCTATCCATCATATTAATCTCCCTATTCTACTTCACCTCGATGAACGCAGGGCCCCTCGATGCCGCCCACGAACTAGAATCATAATAGTAAACAATACCACCAATAAGGCTCAGCCACTTAAAATGAGAAACCCCCAGCCACTCATATAAAACAGCCCAACCCCTAAAAACTCATTACTAACATCACCACTCCAGGTCTCAACGGCATCAACAAAACACCCTAAAACCTCAGCTCACGCAGAGTCATATATATAATATCCACCAACGCCTAAGCCAACCCCACAAACACAAGCCGACACCTTAGACCCCCCTGCTCCCCAGAACTCACAATATTTATCATCAGTGAACCCCACACAAAAAGCAAAAACCACCAACAAGCCGCCCAAATAAATTAGTAGTACCACAAGCGGCATAAAACTTCCACCCCCTACTACTAACAATGCACTACCAAATATTGCAGCAAAAAGCAAACTAACCACCCCATAGTGGATCGTCACCCCAGACGCCACTAACACCACACTAATTATCATTAAACAACAAATAAGAAAAAATGTAATTCCCATTATTCTCACTTGGGCTTTAGACCAAGACCTGGGGCACGAAAAACCCCTGTTGTACTTTCAACTATAAAAACCAACGTTAAACCAAATGACCCACCAACTACGAAAATCCCACCCACTTTTAAAACTAGTAAACCACTCTTTAATTGACCTACCCACGCCATCCAACATCTCCTACTGATGAAACTTTGGATCACTTCTTGGATTCACCCTATTAGTCCAGCTGGCGTCGGGCATCCTACTAATAATGCATTTCCTAGCAGATGACTCCCTAGCTTTTATATCTGTCGCTTATACTTCACGAGAAGTTTGATACGGCTGACTAATTCGAAGCCTCCATGCAAACGGAGCCTCCCTATTCTTCCTGTGTATTTTCCTACACATTGGACGCGGAGTGTACTACGGATCATACCTCAACGAAAATACATGAAACATCGGAGTGCTACTACTGCTGCTACTGATAGCAACTGCCTTCATAGGCTACGTCCTACCATGGGGACAGATATCATTCTGAGGGGCAACCGTAATCACCAACCTAATATCAGCCATCCCATACGTGGGGAACACAATTGTAACCTGAATTTGAGGGGGACCATCAGTCAACAGCGCAACCCTAACACGATTCACCACTTTGCACTTCCTACTACCATTTATCCTCCTGGCCGCAGTTATCACGCACCTCATCTTCCTTCACGAACGCGGATCATTCAACCCGCTAGGACTGACCTCCAACGCCGACAAAATTCCGTTCCACCCGTATTTCTCAGCAAAAGACGCCATAGGCATAGCTATAGCCGCCGTCCTGTTAACAACCCTTACATTCTACTTCCCAAACCTATTAGGAGACCCAGAAAACTTCACCCCTGCCGACCCCATAAAAACACCGGACCACATTAAACCAGAATGATACTTCCTATTTGCCTACACGATCCTACGATGTATCCCAAACAAACTCACAGGAGTCCTTGCCATGTTCGCATCCATCCTAGTACTATTACTCCTACCTACACTACACACATCAAAACGGCAATCAATAAGCCTACGCCCCCTATCCCAACTCCTATTCTGAGCCCTAATCGCAGATTTCTTTATTCTTACATGAATCGGAGGACAACCAGTACAGGACCCCTACATCCTAATTGGGCAAGTAGCCTCCTTCATATACTTCTTCACCATCCTTATCCTATTACCACTAGCTGGAATAATTGAAAACCTATTAATCAAACCCCTTCGGTACCCGACCTACGGGCCATGAAAACTCCCCATTATACCAACATGGGGCAGTAGAATAACCCCACACACTCTTGTAGCTCAACCCCAAAGCGCTGGCCTTGTAAGACAGAGATGGAACAAACACACCTTCCCAAGAGTATCACACAGCCGCTCAAGAAGGTAGACATAACTCCACTCCTCCGGCCCCCAAAGCCGACATTCTTATTAAACTACTTCTTGGGCTAAATCAGTCATCGTAGCTTAACTCACAAAAGCGTAACACTGAAAATGTTAATATGGACAAAGAGTCCCGAATGACAAACGGACCAACCAAAAACCACGAGCACCATTACTTTTCCCCAAACAAAAAGATAATATGTACCACCCCCCAGCTATGTATTATAAGGCATTCATTTATCTGCCCCTAACACCCATCCACTAGTTCTTATTAATCAGCATCTCACGTGAAATCATCATCCATTGTATCCATACTAACTATTACTAGTCTCAGGCCCATACCTGGACACGGTTCACATTTATTGCTCTTCTTAGAGACCTCTGGTTATCACTCTCACGTACCCATCTTGCTATTGCCTGGACATTCTTTCCTCTTCTTAGAGGCCTCAACCCGCACCGTATGGCTTCACTCATTCACGTCCGTGATCGCGGCATCCTCTTTTTTCAATTGCTATTGGTTCTTTATTTTTTTGGGGAGATCTCATCCACTACCCGGGGGCTTATATCTAAGATCATTAAATCAAGGTGGTGCATTTTCCTTGCAGGACGGACCAGTTCGGCTTTCATGTACATAAATATTTAATGCTCGTTATACATATTACCCTTTAATCAGGCCCCCCCTCCCCCCAGTTTTATTGGCCCCGGGGTCGGCTTTTCTGTAATTTTAGTGATAAAAAAAAAAAAAAAAAAGAAAAAAAAAAAAAAAAAAGAACAAAAATAAAAACACAAAGGATAAAACAGGAAGAATTTTTAACTTTTTTTTGTTTTTTTTATAAAAATTATTAACCTAGGCTAAAATAGGAAAAAATTTTTAAAAAAAAATTAAAAAAATTTAAAAAAACTTAAAAAATTTATTAACCTAGGCTAAAATAGGAAAAAATTTTTAAAAATTTAAAAAATTTTTAAAAAAAACTTAAAAAAATTATTAACCTAGGCTAAAATAGGAAAAAAATTTTTAAAAAATTTAAAAAAATTATTAACCTAGGCTAAAATAGGAAAAAAATTTTTAAAAAATTTAAAAAAATTATTAACCTAGGCTAAAATAGGAAAAAATTTTTTAAAAAATTTAAAAAAATTATTAACCTAGGCTAAAATAGGAAAACCTTTAACACATCAAACGGGCCTCCACAAAAGCCACAGTTATTACACACAAACAAAACACGGGCGTTAAGTCGCCCAAATAACAA